ACTAATGACTAATCAGCCCATGCTCACACATAACTGTGCTGTCATACATTTGGTATTTTTTTATTTTGGGGGATGCTTGGACTCAGCTATGGCCGTCAAAGGCCCTGACCCGGAGCATCTATTGTAGCTGGACTTAACTGCACCTTGAGCACCAGCATAATGGTAAGCATGCACATATAGTCAATGGTTACAGGACATAACTGTATTATATATCCCCCCCTCCATAAAAATTCCCCCTTAAATATTTACCACTGCTTTTAACAGATTTTTCCCTAGTTACCTATTTAAATTTTCCACACTTTCAATACTCAAATTAGCACTCCATATAAAGTCAATATATAAACGCAGGCCCCCCCCCCCCGTTGATGTAGCTTAACCCAAAGCAAGGCACTGAAAATGCCTAGATGAGTCTCCCAACTCCATAAACACATAGGTTTGGTCCCAGCCTTCCTGTTGACTCTTAATAAACTTACACATGCAAGCATCTACACCCCAGTGAGAATGCCCTCTAGGTTGTTAAAACTAAGAGGAGCTGGCATCAAGCACACACCCCGTAGCTCACGACGCCTTGCTTAACCACACCCCCACGGGAAACAGCAGTGACAAAAATTAAGCCATAAACGAAAGTTTGACTAAGTTATATTAATCAGGGTTGGTAAATCTCGTGCCAGCCACCGCGGTCATACGATTAACCCAAGCCAACAGGAATACGGCGTAAAACGTGTTAAAGCACCACATCAAATAGGGTTAAATTTTAATTAAGCTGTAAAAAGCCATGATTAAAATAAAAATAAATGACGAAAGTAACCCTACAACAGCCGATGCACTATAGCTAAGACCCAAACTGGGATTAGATACCCCACTATGCTTAGCCCTAAACACAGATAATTACATAAACAAAATTATTTGCCAGAGTACTACCAGCAACAGCTTAAAACTCAAAGGACTTGGCGGTGCTTTATATCCTTCTAGAGGAGCCTGTTCTATAATCGATAAACCCCGATAAACCTCACCAGTTCTTGCTAATACAGTCTATATACCGCCATCTTCAGCAAACCCTAAAAAGGAAAAAAAGTAAGCGCAATCATGATACATAAAAACGTTAGGTCAAGGTGTAACCTATGAAATGGAAAGAAATGGGCTACATTCTCTACATCAAGAGAACCAAGCACGAAAGTTATTATGAAATTAATAACCAAAGGAGGATTTAGCAGTAAACTAAGAATAGAGTGCTTAGTTGAATTAGGCCATGAAGCACGCACACACCGCCCGTCACCCTCCTCAAATAGATTCAATGCATCTAACCTTATTTAAACGCACTAGCTACATGAGAGGAGACAAGTCGTAACAAGGTAAGCATACTGGAAAGTGTGCTTGGATAAATCAAGATATAGCTTAAACAAAGCATCCAGTTTACACCTAGAAGACTTCATTCATTATGAATATCTTGAACTAAATCTAGCCCAAAATATCCTCTTAACTAAACAACTAAAGCAAAATAAAACAAAACATTTAATCCCAATTTAAAGTATAGGAGATAGAAATCTAGAATATGGCGCTATAGAGAAAGTACCGCAAGGGAACGATGAAAGAAAAAACTAAAAGTACAAAAAAGCAAAGATTATCCCTTGTACCTTTTGCATAATGAATTAACTAGTATAAGACTTAACAAAATGAATTTCAGCTAAGCAACCCGAAACCAGACGAGCTACTTACAAACAGTTTATCAAGAACTAACTCATCTATGTGGCAAAATAGTGAGAAGATTTGTAAGTAGAGGTGACATGCCTAACGAGCCTGGTGATAGCTGGTTGTCCAGGTAATGAATCTTAGTTCAGCTTTAAAGATACCAAAAATTCAAATAAATCTCACTGTAACTTTAAAAGTTAATCTAAAAAGGTACAGCCTTTTAGAAACGGATACAACCTTGACTAGAGAGTAAAATATAACACTACCATAGTAGGCCCAAAAGCAGCCACCAATTGAGAAAGCGTTAAAGCTCAACAACAAAAATTAAACAGATCCCAATAACAAGTAATTAACTCCTAGCCCCAATACTGGACTAATCTATTATTGAATAGAAGTAATAATGTTAGTATGAGTAACAAGAAAAACTTTCTCCTTGCATAAGTCTAAGTCAGTATCTGATAATACTCTGACCATTAACAGCTAATAAAAATAACCCAACAATAAACAATTTATTAACTATACTGTTAATCCAACACAGGAGTGCATCTAAGGAAAGATTAAAAGAAGTAAAAGGAACTCGGCAAACACAAACCCCGCCTGTTTACCAAAAACATCACCTCCAGCATCCCTAGTATTGGAGGCACTGCCTGCCCAGTGACAACTGTTTAACGGCCGCGGTATCCTGACCGTGCAAAGGTAGCATAATCATTTGTTCTCTAAATAAGGACTTGTATGAATGGCCACACGAGGGTTTTACTGTCTCTTACTTCCAATCAGTGAAATTGACCTTCCCGTGAAGAGGCGGGAATGCATAAATAAGACGAGAAGACCCTATGGAGCTTTAACTAACCAACCCAAAGAAAATAAATTTAACCATTAAGGAACAACAAAAATCTCCATGAGTTGGTAGTTTCGGTTGGGGTGACCTCGGAGAATAAAAAATCCTCCGAACGATTTTAAAGACTAGACCCACAAGTCAAATCGCTCTATCGCTCATTGATCCAAAAAATTGATCAACGGAACAAGTTACCCTAGGGATAACAGCGCAATCCTATTCAAGAGTCCATATCGACAATAGGGTTTACGACCTCGATGTTGGATCAGGACATCCTGATGGTGCAACCGCTATCAAAGGTTCGTTTGTTCAACGATTAAAGTCCTACGTGATCTGAGTTCAGACCGGAGCAATCCAGGTCGGTTTCTATCTATTACGTATTTCTCCCAGTACGAAAGGACAAGAGAAATAAGGCCAACTTTAAACTAAGCGCCTTAAAACAACTAATGACAGCATCTCAATTAGCAACACAAAACCCTGCCCTAGAACAGGGCTTAGTTAAGGTGGCAGAGCCCGGTAATTGCGTAAAACTTAAACTTTTATACCCAGAGATTCAAATCCTCTCCTTAACAAAATGTTCATAATTAACATCTTAATACTTATTATTCCCATCCTATTGGCCGTAGCATTCCTCACATTAGTAGAACGAAAAGTCCTAGGCTACATACAACTCCGAAAAGGTCCAAATGTCGTAGGCCCATATGGCCTACTCCAACCCATCGCCGATGCAATCAAACTTTTCATCAAAGAACCATTACGACCTGCCACGTCTTCAGCCTCAATATTTATCCTAGCACCCATTTTAGCCCTAGGCCTAGCCTTAACCATGTGAATTCCCCTACCAATACCCTATCCTCTCATTAACATAAACCTTGGAGTCCTATTTATACTAGCCATATCAAGCCTAGCCGTGTACTCCATCCTCTGATCAGGCTGAGCTTCCAACTCAAAATATGCACTAATCGGAGCCCTACGAGCAGTAGCACAAACAATCTCATATGAAGTAACACTAGCAATTATCCTACTATCAGTGCTCCTAATAAGTGGATCCTTTACCCTCTCCACACTAATTATTACACAAGAACAAATATGGCTAATCCTCCCAGCATGACCTCTAGCAATAATATGATTTATCTCAACATTAGCAGAAACAAACCGAGCTCCCTTTGATCTAACTGAAGGAGAATCAGAGCTAGTCTCGGGCTTCAACGTAGAATATGCAGCAGGGCCATTTGCCCTCTTCTTCATAGCAGAGTACGCAAATATCATCATAATAAACATATTTACAGCAATTCTATTTTTAGGAACATCCCACAACCCACACATACCAGAACTCCACACAATCAACTTTATCATCAAATCCCTGCTACTCACAATATCATTCCTATGAATCCGAGCATCCTACCCTCGATTCCGCTATGACCAACTAATACACTTACTATGAAAAAATTTCCTACCCCTAACACTAGCCCTATGCATATGACACGTATCACTGCCCATCCTTACATCAGGCATCCCACCGCAAACATAAGAAATATGTCTGAAAAAAGAGTTACTTTGATAGAGTAAATAATAGAGGTTTAAACCCTCTTATTTCTAGAACTATAGGAATTGAACCTACTCCTAAGAATCCAAAACTCTCCGTGCTCCCAATTACACCAAATTCTATTAGTAAGGTCAGCTAATTAAGCTATCGGGCCCATACCCCGAAAATGTTGGTTCATACCCTTCCCGTACTAATAAATCCAATTATCTTTACTATTATTTTATTAACCATTATACTAGGAACCATTATTGTTATAATTAGTTCTCACTGACTACTTGTCTGAATCGGATTTGAAATAAATATACTCGCTATCATTCCTATCATAATAAAAAACCACAACCCACGAGCCACAGAAGCATCAACTAAATATTTTCTAACCCAGTCAACAGCCTCAATACTACTAATAATAGCCGTCATCATTAACCTAATATTCTCAGGCCAATGAACCGTAATAAAATTATTTAACCCGGTAGCCTCCATACTTATAACAATAGCCCTAGCTATAAAACTAGGAATAGCTCCATTTCACTTCTGAGTCCCAGAAGTAACACAAGGCATCCCCCTATCCTCAGGCTTAATCCTACTAACATGACAAAAACTAGCACCAATATCTGTACTTTACCAAATCTTCCCATCAATTAACCTAAACCTAATTTTGACCTTATCAATTCTATCAATCCTAATTGGAGGCTGAGGAGGACTAAACCAAACACAACTCCGAAAAATTATAGCCTACTCATCAATCGCTCACATGGGCTGAATAACAGCAGTACTACCATATAACCCCACTATAACATTACTAAACTTAATCATCTACATTATTATAACTTCCACTATATTCACCATATTTATAGCCAATTCCACCACCACCACCCTATCATTATCACACACATGAAATAAAACACCCATTATAACCATCCTAATCCTCGCTACTCTTCTATCCATAGGAGGACTCCCTCCCCTATCAGGGTTCATACCAAAATGAATAATCATCCAAGAAATAACAAAAAACAACAGCATCATCCTACCCACTTTTATAGCAATCACAGCTCTACTAAACTTATATTTTTATATACGACTCACATATTCTACCGCACTAACAATGTTCCCCTCTACAAACAACATAAAAATAAAATGACAATTTCCCCTTACAAAAAAAATAACCTTCCTACCAACAATAGTCGTATTATCTACCATAACACTACCGCTCACACCAATATTATCAGTATTAGAATAGGAATTTAGGTTAAACAGACCAAGAGCCTTCAAAGCCCTAAGCAAGTACAATTTACTTAATTCCTGCTAAGGATTGCAAGACTATACCTTACATCAATTGAATGCAAATCAACCACTTTAATTAAGCTAAATCCTCACTAGACTGGTGGGCTCCACCCCCACGAAACTTTAGTTAACAGCTAAATACCCCAATTAATCAGGCTTCAATCTACTTCTCCCGCCGCAAGAAAAAAAAGGCGGGAGAAGCCCCGGCAGAATTGAAGCTGCTTCTCTGAATTTGCAATTCAACGTGTAAACTCACCACAGGGCTTGGTAAAAAGAGGAGTCAAACCTCTATCTTTAGATTTACAGTCTAATGCTTTACTCAGCCATTTTACCCATGTTCATTAACCGCTGACTATTCTCAACCAACCATAAAGATATCGGTACCCTTTATCTACTATTTGGAGCCTGGGCCGGTATAGTAGGAACAGCTCTAAGCCTTCTAATTCGCGCCGAATTAGGCCAACCCGGAACCCTGCTCGGAGACGACCAAATCTACAACGTAGTTGTAACCGCACACGCATTTGTAATAATCTTCTTTATAGTAATGCCAATTATAATTGGAGGATTCGGTAACTGACTTGTTCCTCTAATAATTGGCGCTCCCGACATGGCATTCCCCCGAATAAACAATATAAGCTTCTGACTCCTCCCTCCCTCATTTCTACTACTCCTCGCATCCTCTATAGTTGAAGCTGGAGCAGGAACAGGCTGAACCGTGTACCCTCCCTTAGCAGGCAACCTAGCCCATGCAGGAGCCTCAGTAGATCTAACCATCTTCTCCTTACACTTGGCAGGAGTTTCCTCTATTTTAGGAGCCATCAACTTCATCACAACAATTATCAACATAAAGCCCCCCGCAATGTCACAGTACCAAACCCCTCTCTTCGTATGATCCGTAATAATTACCGCCGTACTATTACTCCTCTCACTTCCTGTGCTAGCAGCCGGTATTACAATGCTGCTAACAGATCGGAACCTAAATACAACCTTCTTCGACCCAGCAGGAGGAGGAGACCCCATCTTATACCAACACTTATTCTGATTCTTTGGGCACCCCGAAGTCTACATTTTAATTTTACCTGGATTTGGAATAATCTCCCATATTGTAACCTACTACTCAGGAAAAAAAGAACCATTCGGATATATAGGAATAGTCTGAGCTATAATGTCAATCGGATTTTTAGGTTTCATCGTATGAGCTCACCATATATTCACAGTCGGAATAGACGTCGACACACGAGCCTACTTCACATCAGCTACTATAATTATTGCTATTCCAACAGGAGTAAAAGTTTTCAGCTGACTGGCGACACTTCATGGAGGTAATATCAAATGGTCTCCTGCTATAATGTGAGCCCTAGGCTTTATTTTCTTATTTACAGTAGGGGGTTTAACTGGAATTGTCCTAGCTAACTCTTCTCTCGATATTGTTCTTCACGACACATACTACGTTGTCGCACACTTCCACTATGTTTTATCAATAGGAGCTGTATTTGCTATTATAGGAGGATTTGTTCATTGATTCCCACTATTCTCAGGTTATACTCTCAACGATACATGAGCCAAAATCCACTTCGCAATTATGTTTGTAGGCGTCAATATGACCTTCTTCCCACAACACTTTCTAGGACTATCTGGCATGCCTCGACGATACTCCGACTACCCAGATGCATATACAATATGAAATACTGTCTCATCTATGGGCTCATTCATTTCTCTAACAGCAGTCATGCTAATAGTTTTCATCATCTGAGAAGCATTTGCATCTAAACGAGAAGTCTTAACTGTAGACCTAACCACGACAAATCTAGAATGATTAAACGGATGCCCTCCACCATATCACACATTTGAAGAACCCACCTATGTCAACCTAAAATAAGAAAGGAAGGAATCGAACCCCCTACTATTGGTTTCAAGCCAACATCATAACCTCTATGTCTCTCTCTCAATAAACGAAGTGTTAGTAAAACATTATATAACTTTGTCAAAGTTAAGTTACAAGTGAAAACCCTGTACACCTCATATGGCATACCCCATACAACTAGGCTTCCAAGATGCTACATCACCAATCATAGAAGAACTGCTTCACTTTCATGATCACACGCTAATAATTGTCTTCTTAATTAGCTCATTAGTACTTTACATTATCTCACTAATACTAACAACAAAACTGACTCATACAAGCACAATAGATGCACAAGAAGTAGAGACAATCTGAACCATTTTGCCCGCTATTATTTTAATTCTAATTGCTCTTCCTTCTTTACGAATTCTATACATAATGGATGAAATCAATAACCCATTCCTTACGGTAAAAGCAATAGGACATCAGTGATACTGAAGCTATGAATATACAGATTATGAGGACTTAAGCTTCGACTCCTACATAATTCCAACATCAGAATTAAAGCCAGGGGAATTACGACTATTAGAAGTCGATAATCGAGTTGTACTGCCAATAGAAATAACAATCCGAATACTAGTCTCCTCTGAAGATGTACTACACTCATGAGCCGTGCCTTCTCTGGGACTGAAAACAGATGCAATCCCAGGCCGTCTGAACCAAACAACCCTTATATCGACCCGTCCAGGCCTATACTATGGTCAATGCTCAGAAATCTGCGGATCAAACCATAGTTTCATGCCCATTGTCCTTGAATTAGTTCCACTGAAGTATTTTGAAAAATGATCTGCGTCAATATTATAAAATCACCAAGAAGCTATATAGCACTAACCTTTTAAGTTAGAGATTGAGAGCAATATACTCTCCTTGGTGACATGCCACAACTAGACACGTCAACATGACTGACAATAATCTTATCAATATTCTTGACCCTCTTTATTATCTTTCAATTAAAAATTTCAAAACACAACTTTCACTACAATCCAGAACTTACATCAACAAAAATATTAAAACAAAACACCCCTTGAGAAACAAAATGAACGAAAATTTATTTGCCTCTTTTATTACCCCTATAATTTTAGGTCTCCCCCTCGTAACTCTTATCGTACTATTCCCCAGCCTACTATTCCCAACATCAAATCGATTAGTGAACAATCGCTTTGTAACCCTCCAACAATGAATGCTTCAACTTGTATCAAAACAAATAATGAGTATCCACAACCCCAAAGGACAAACATGAACATTAATATTAATATCTTTAATTCTATTTATTGGATCAACAAACCTATTAGGCCTGTTACCCCATTCATTCACACCAACAACACAACTATCAATAAACCTAGGCATAGCCATTCCCCTGTGAGCAGGAGCCGTAATTACAGGATTCCGCAACAAAACTAAAACATCACTTGCCCATTTCTTACCACAAGGAACACCAACTCCACTAATCCCAATACTAGTAATTATCGAAACTATTAGCCTTTTTATTCAACCCATAGCCCTCGCCGTGCGATTAACAGCCAACATCACTGCAGGACATCTATTAATTCACTTAATCGGAGGGGCTACACTTGCACTAATAAGCATTAGCACTACAACAGCTCTAATTACATTCATCGTTCTAATCCTACTAACAGTCCTAGAATTTGCAGTAGCTATAATCCAAGCCTACGTATTCACTCTTCTAGTCAGCCTATATCTGCATGACAACACATAATGACACACCAAACTCATGCTTATCACATAGTAAATCCAAGCCCTTGACCCCTTACAGGAGCTCTATCCGCCCTCTTAATAACATCCGGCTTAGCCATGTGGTTTCATTTTAACTCAACAGCCCTACTAATAATTGGCCTAACAACAAACATACTAACAATATACCAATGATGACGGGATATTATTCGAGAAAGCACTTTCCAAGGACACCATACTCCAGCTGTCCAAAAAGGCCTCCGTTATGGAATAATCCTCTTTATTATTTCCGAAGTCCTATTCTTTACCGGATTTTTCTGAGCATTCTACCATTCAAGCCTCGCCCCCACTCCCGAACTAGGCGGCTGCTGACCCCCAACAGGCATTCATCCACTAAATCCCCTAGAAGTCCCACTGCTCAACACCTCTGTCCTATTGGCCTCCGGAGTTTCTATTACCTGAGCCCATCACAGTTTAATAGAAGGAGACCGAAACCATATATTACAAGCCCTATTTATCACCATCACATTAGGAATCTACTTTACACTACTGCAAGCCTCAGAGTACTATGAAGCACCCTTTACTATCTCCGACGGAGTTTACGGCTCAACTTTTTTCGTAGCCACAGGCTTCCACGGCCTCCACGTCATCATTGGATCCACCTTCTTAATTGTCTGCTTTTTCCGCCAACTAAAATTCCATTTCACTTCTAACCACCACTTCGGCTTTGAAGCCGCTGCCTGATACTGACATTTCGTAGACGTAGTTTGACTTTTCCTCTATGTTTCTATCTATTGATGAGGCTCCTATTCTTTTAGTATTAATCAGTACAGCTGACTTCCAATCAGCTAGTTTCGGTCTAGCCCGAAAAAGAATAATAAATCTAATACTAGCCCTCCTGACCAATTTTACACTAGCTACCCTACTTGTCATTATCGCATTCTGACTTCCCCAATTAAATGTATATTCTGAGAAGACAAGCCCATACGAATGTGGATTTGACCCCATAGGATCAGCCCGCCTTCCCTTCTCCATAAAATTCTTTCTAGTAGCCATCACATTCCTCTTATTTGACCTAGAAATTGCACTCCTCTTACCACTACCATGAGCCTCACAAACAACAAACCTAAACACAATGCTTACCATAGCCCTCTTCCTAATTATCCTGCTAGCTGTAAGTCTAGCCTACGAATGAACTCAAAAAGGACTGGAATGAACCGAATATGGTACTTAGTTTAAAATAAAATAAATGATTTCGACTCATTAGATTGTGATTTAATTCATAATTACCAAATGTCTATAGTACACATAAATATTATAATAGCATTCGCAGTATCTCTTGTAGGACTACTAATATATCGATCCCACCTAATATCTTCCCTTCTATGCTTAGAAGGAATAATATTATCCCTATTCGTTATAGCAGCTCTAACAATCCTCAATTCACATTTTACATTAGCTAGCATAATACCCATTATCCTACTAGTTTTCGCAGCCTGTGAAGCAGCCCTAGGTCTATCCCTACTAGTAATAGTATCAAATACATACGGTACTGATTACGTACAAAATCTCAACCTACTCCAATGCTAAAATATATTATTCCAACAATTATACTTATACCCCTAACCTGACTATCAAAAGGTAATATAATCTGAGTTAACTCCACAGCACACAGTCTACTAATTAGCTTTACAAGCCTTCTCCTTATAAATCAGTTTGGTGACAATAGCCTCAACTTTTCACTAATATTTTTCTCTGACTCCCTATCCACCCCACTACTAATTTTAACCATATGGCTCCTTCCCCTAATACTAATAGCTAGCCAACATCACCTATCAAAAGAAAACCTAACCCGAAAAAAACTATTCATTACTATACTAATCTTACTACAACTGTTTCTAATCATAACCTTTACCGCCATAGAACTAATCTTCTTTTATATCCTATTTGAAGCAACGCTAGTACCAACACTTATTATCATTACCCGATGGGGAAACCAAACAGAACGTCTAAACGCCGGACTCTATTTCCTATTCTATACATTAGCTGGCTCCTTACCCCTATTAGTTGCACTGATTTATATCCAAAACATAGTAGGATCCCTAAATTTCCTAATACTCCAATACTGAGTACAACCTGTGCATAACTCCTGATCTAACATTTTCATATGACTAGCATGTATAATAGCCTTCATAGTAAAAATACCACTATACGGCCTCCACCTTTGACTACCCAAAGCTCACGTAGAAGCCCCCATCGCAGGCTCCATAGTCCTTGCAGCAATCCTACTAAAACTAGGAGGGTACGGTATGCTACGAATCACACTAATTCTAAACCCTATAACCGACTTTATAGCATATCCATTCATTATACTCTCCTTATGAGGCATAATCATAACCAGCTCAATCTGCCTCCGTCAAACGGACCTAAAATCACTCATTGCATACTCTTCTGTAAGCCACATAGCGCTCGTCATCGTAGCTATCCTTATCCAAACACCTTGAAGTTACATAGGAGCAACCACTCTCATGATTGCCCATGGCCTCACATCCTCCATACTTTTCTGTCTAGCAAACTCAAACTACGAACGAATCCACAGCCGAACTATAATTCTAGCTCGAGGCCTACAAACGCTCCTTCCACTAATAGCCACCTGATGACTACTAGCAAGTCTAACCAACCTAGCTTTACCCCCAACAATCAACCTAATTGGAGAGCTATTTGTAATAATGTCAACCTTTTCATGGTCTAACATTACAATTATTCTAATGGGAGTGAATATAGTAATCACCGCCCTATACTCTCTGTATATACTAATTATAACCCAACGAGGAAAATACACCCACCACATTAATAATATCTCACCTTCATTTACACGAGAAAATGCACTCATATCGCTGCACATCTTACCTTTACTACTCTTATCCCTAAACCCAAAAATTATTCTAGGACCTCTATACTGTAAATATAGTTTAACAAAAACATTAGATTGTGAATCTAACAATAGAAACTCATTACCTTCTTATTTACCGAAAAAGTATGCAAGAACTGCTAATTCTATGCTCCCATACTTAACAGTACGGCTTTTTCGAACTTTTAAAGGATAGTAGTCATCCGTTGGTCTTAGGAACCGAAAAATTGGTGCAACTCCAAATAAAAGTAATAAACATATTCTCCTCATTCTCACTAGTTACTTTACTCCTACTAACAGTACCCATTATAATAACAAGCCTTAACACCTACAAATCCTCCAACTACCCACTCTACGTAAAAACAACTATCTCATATGCCTTCATTACCAGCATAATTCCCACAATAATATTTATTCACTCAGGCCAAGAACTAATTATCTCAAACTGACACTGATTAACTATCCAAACCCTTAAACTATCTCTCAGCTTTAAAATAGACTATTTTTCAGTAATATTTGTCCCAGTAGCACTATTCGTCACGTGATCTATTATAGAATTCTCAATATGATACATACACTCAGACCCCAATATTAACAAATTCTTCAAATACCTACTCCTATTCCTCATCACTATGATAATCCTTGTAACCGCAAATAACCTATTCCAACTATTCATTGGCTGAGAGGGTGTCGGAATCATATCATTTCTACTCATCGGATGATGATACGGACGAGCAGACGCAAATACAGCAGCCCTACAAGCAGTTTTATATAACCGCATCGGCGACATTGGTTTTATCCTAGCAATAGCATGATTTCTAACAAACCTAAACACCTGAGATCTTCAACAGATCTTCATACTAGACCCAGACAACTCAAACATACCCCTGATAGGACTAGTACTAGCTGCAACCGGAAAATCCGCCCAATTTGGCCTCCACCCATGACTCCCCTCTGCAATAGAAGGCCCAACTCCCGTCTCAGCACTACTTCATTCAAGCACAATAGTGGTAGCAGGTATCTTCCTATTAATCCGCTTTTATCCACTCACAGAAAATAATAAATATATTCAATCTATTACATTATGCCTAGGAGCCATTACCACGTTATTTACAGCGATATGCGCTCTCACCCAAAATGATATTAAAAAAATCATCGCCTTCTCTACATCTAGTCAACTAGGTCTTATAATGGTAACAATTGGCATTAACCAACCCTACCTAGCATTCCTCCACATCTGCACCCACGCCTTTTTCAAAGCTATACTATTTATATGCTCCGGTTCCATAATTCACAGCCTAAACGACGAACAAGACATCCGAAAAATAGGAGGCCTATTTAAAGCCATACCATTCACTACAACAGCCCTCATTGTTGGCAGTCTCGCACTAACAGGAATACCTTTCCTCACAGGATTTTACTCCAAAGACCTAATCATCGAAGCCGCCAACACGTCTTATACCAACGCCTGAGCCCTTCTAATAACATTAATCGCCACCTCTTTCACAGCCATTTATAGCACCCGTATCATCTTCTTCGCACTCCTAGGACAACCCCGATTTTCTACCCTAATTAATATCAACGAAAACAACCCCTTCCTAATCAACTCCATTAAACGCTTGCTAATCGGAAGCCTCTTCGCAGGATACATTATCTCCAACAACATTCCCCCAACAACAGTCCCCCAAATAACTATACCCTACTATCTAAAAACAACAGCCCTAATCGTTACAATCTTAGGCTTCACCTTAGCCCTAGAAATTAGCAACATAACTAAAAACCTAAAATTTCACTACCCCTCAAACACCTTCAAATTCTCCACCTTGCTAGGATATTTCCCTACAATTATACACCGCCTAGCTCCATATATAAATCTATCAATAAGCCAAAAATCAGCATCCTCCCTTCTAGACCTAATCTGACTAGAAGCCATTCTACCAAAAACCATTTCACTCGCTCAAATAAAAGCATCTACCCTGGTTACAAACCAAAAAGGCCTAATCAAACTATACTTCCTCTCTTTCCTAATTACAATTCTCATCAGCATAATCCTATTTAATTTCCACGAGTAATTTCTATAATAACCACAACACCAATAAATAAAGACCACCCAGTTACAATAACTAATCAAGTACCATAACTGTATAAAGCTGCAATCCCTATGGCCTCCTCACTAAAAAATCCGGAATCCCCTGTATCATAAATCACCCAATCCCCTAAACCATTAAACTCAAACACAATCTCTACCTCCTTATCCTTTAATACATAATAAACCATAGAAAACTCTATCAACAAGCCAGTAATAAATGCCCCTAAAACAGCCTTATTAGAAAGCCAAATCTCAGGGTACTGTTCCGTAGCCATAGCCGTTGTATAACCAAAAACTACCATCATACCCCCCAAATAAATTAAAAAAACCATTAACCCCAGAAAAGACCCACCAAAATTCAACACAATTCCACAACCAACCCCACCACTCACAATTAACCCCAATCCCCCATAAATAGGTGAAGGCTTCGAAGAAAACCCTACGAAACCAATCACAAAGATAACACTTAAAATAAATACAATGTATAGTATCATTATTCTTACATGGAATCTAACCATGACCAATGATATGAAAAACCATCGTTGTCATTCAACTACAAGAACACTAATGACTAACCTTCGAAAATCCCATCCACTAATAAAAATTGTAAATAACGCATTCATTGACCTTCCAGCTCCATCAAACATTTCATCATGATGAAACTTCGGCTCCCTCCTGGGAATATGCTTAACCCTACAAATCCTCACAGGCCTATTCCTAGCAATACACTACACATCCGATACAACAACAGCATTTTCCTCCGTTGCCCATATCTGCCGAGACGTGAACTACGGCTGAATCATCCGATACATACACGCAAACGGAGCTTCAATATTCTTTATCTGCTTATATATGCACGTAGGACGAGGCCTATATTACGGGTCTTATACCTTCCTAGAAACATGAAATATTGGAGTAATCCTTCTACTTACAGTAATAGCCACAGCATTCATAGGATACGTACTACCATGAGGACAAATATCATTTTGAGGGGCAACAGTCATTACCAACCTCCTATCAGCAATCCCATACATCGGCACAAACTTAGTCGAATGAATTTGAGGTGGATTCTCAGTAGACAAAGCAACCCTCACCCGATTCTTCGCTTTCCACTTTATCCTTCCATTTATTATTATAGCAATTGCCATAGTCCACCTATTATTCCTCCACGAAACAGGCTCCAACAATCCAACAGGAATCTCCTCAGACATAGACAAAATTCCATTTCACCCCTACTATACCATTAAAGACATCCTAGGAGCCTTATTACTAATTCTAGCCCTAATACTACTGGTACTATTCACACCCGACCTCCTCGGAGATCCAGATAACTACACCCCAGCAAATCCACTCAATACACCTCCCCACATCAAACCCGAATGATACTTCTTATTTGCATACGCAATTTTACGATCAATCCCCAATAAACTAGGAGGAGTACTAGCCCTAGCCTTCTCTATCCTAATCCTTGCCCTCATTCCCCTACTACACACCTCTAAACAACGAAGCATAATTTTCCGACCACTCAGCCAATGCCTATTCTGAACTCTAGTAGCAGACCTACTAACACTCACATGAATCGGAGGACAACCAGTCGAACACCCATATATCATCATCGGACAAATAGCATCTATTATATACTTCCTTCTCATCCTAGTACTAATACCAACAGCCGGCACAATTGAAAACAAACTACTAAAATGAAGACAGGTCTTTGTAGTACATCTAATACACTGGTCTTGTAAACCAGAAAAGGAGAGCAACTAACCTCCCTAAGACTCAAGGAAGAAACTACAGTCTCACCGTCAACCCCCAAAGCTGAAGTTCTATTTAAACTATTCCCTGAACGCTATTAATATAGTTCCATAAATGCAAAGAGCCTCACCAGTATTAAATTTACTAAAAATTCCAATAACTCAACACAAACTTTGTACTCTAACCAAATATTGCAAACACCACTAGCTAACGTCACTCACCCCCAAAATGCATTACCCAAACGGGGGAATATACATAACATTAATGTAATAAAAACATATTATGTATATAGTACATTAAATTATATGCCCCATGCATATAAGCAAGTACTTATCCTCTATTGACAGTACATAGTACATAAAGTTATTAATTGTACATAGCACATTATGTCAAATCTACCCTTGGCAACATGCATATCCCTTCCATTAGATCACGAGCTTAATTACCATGCCGCGTGAAACCAGCAACCCGCTAGGCAGAGGATCCCTCTTCTCGCTCCGGGCCCATGAACCGTGGGGGTCGCTATTTAATGAACTTTATCAGACATCTGGTTCTTTCTTCAGGGCCATCTCACCTAAAATCGCCCATTCTTTCCTCTTAAATAAGACATCTCGATGG